CGCCGTTAACCATTGGTCGTTGAGTAGGCGTATTCTCAAAGGACCCATATCTATAGCTGTGTTAATGGGGGCGTGGTTTGGTAATACACCAATTTGCCCGCTATTAGTAGATAAAATGATTTCTTTCACTTCACAATCCCAAATAATTCGTTTAGGAGTCAGTACATAAAGATTTAATTTCATTTCTTCAATTTGTTCTCCTCTTCTAAGTTTATAGCTTTCGTGCTAGCTTCATCGATGTTCCCCACCAAATAAAAAGCCTGTTCGGGTAGGCCATCTAATTCTCCGGAAAGGATTAGTTGAAATCCCCTAATTGTTTCTGCAAGACTAACATACTTTCCTGGAGAACCAGTAAAAACTTCTGCCACAAAGAACGGTTGTGATAAGAACCGCTCGATTTTTCGTGCTCTTGCTACAGTTAAACGATCCTCTTCCGATAATTCATCCAACCCAAGAATTGCAATGATGTCCTGAAGTTCCTTGTAACGCTGTAAAGTTTCCTTAACTCTTTGCGCAGTTTCATAATGGTCCTTGCCAACGATCCGAGGCTGTAACATAGTTGAGGTTGAATCTAAAGGGTCTACTGCGGGATAAATACCCTTGGAAGCTAATCCTCTGGAAAGTACGGTAGTAGCGTCCAAATGTGCAAATGTTGTGGCAGGAGCAGGGTCGGTCAAATCGTCCGCAGGTACATAAACGGCTTGGATAGAAGTTATCGATCCCTTGTTGGTAGAAGTAATTCTTTCTTGTAAAGAACCCATTTCTGTACTAAGGGTAGGTTGATAACCCACTGCAGAGGGCATTCTCCCTAATAAGGCGGATACCTCCGATCCTGCTTGAACAAAACGAAAGATATTATCGATGAATAAAAGCACGTCTTGCTTATTAACATCTCGGAAATATTCTGCCATAGTTAGGGCAGTTAAACCGACTCTCATACGAGCTCCCGGCGGTTCATTCATTTGGCCATAGACTAGAGCTACCTTTGATTCCTCAATATTTTTTTCATTAATTACTCCGGATTCCTTCATTTCCATATAAAGATCATTTCCTTCACGAGTCCGTTCCCCTACTCCGCCAAATACAGATACGCCTCCATGAGCTTTAGCAATGTTATTGATTAATTCCATGATGAGTACTGTTTTACCTACTCCTGCCCCCCCAAATAGTCCGATTTTTCCTCCACGCCGATAAGGAGCTAAAAGATCGACCACCTTAATACCTGTTTCGAAGATAGATAATTTCGTATCTAACTCAATAAAGGCAGGCGCGGATCTATGAATAGGGAATGTTGCACTAGTATCTACAGGACCTAAATTGTCAATAGGCTCCCCAAGAACGTTAAAAATCCGTCCGAGAGTAGCTCCACCGACTGGAACACTAAGAGGAGCTCCTGTGTCAATCACTTCCATTCCTCTCATCAACCCGTCTGTAGCACTCATAGCTACAGCTCTAACTCGATTATTTCCTAATAATTGTTGTACCTCACAAGTCACATTAATTTGCTTATCGGCAGTGTCCCGACTCTTGACTATCAAAGCGTTATAAATATAAGGCAACTTGCCCGGGGGAAAAGTGATATCCAGCACGGGTCCAATAATTTGATCAATACGCCCCGCATTTTTTTCTTCAATTGTGGAAACCCCTGGACGCGAAGTAGTAGAATTGCTTCTCATAATTATCACATAATTCTAAAAAAAGGAATTTGTCGAAATTTTTCTTTTTTTCTTGTTGAATAATGCCAAATCAAATAAAAAAATATATCCAAAAATCCAAAAGTTAAAAGGAAATTAATTAGTTAATTCAATAAAAAAGAAAAAGGGACTAGCACTTGATTTCGTTGCCTAAGCGAATCCCATTCACTCGTTTACTCATGGAATGAGTCCGGTGGAAAGTTCAATCAATCTTTTTTTTTTCATGTACATTTTTCCTTTTCTCAAGGATCTTTGCCTCCTATACTTTCCTGTCTAGGACTTCGATATACAAAATATATATTACTGTGAAGCATAGATTGCTGTCAACAGAGAATTTTCTTAGTATTTAGGTATTTAGATTCAAAATAAGAAAGGGGCTTATTAAGATAAGAACTTCTAAAATTATAAAAAAAGAATTAAGGGATTAGTTTGGGTTGCGCTATATCTATCAAAGAGTATACAATAATGATGGATTTGGTGAATCAAATCTATGGTTTAATAATGAACCATGTTAACTTACCATAACAACAACTCAATCCCTATCGAATTCCTATAGTAGAATTCCTATAGGATAGAACGTACACAGGGTGTACGCATTATATATGAATGAAACATATTCATTAACTTAAGCATACTCCCCTTTTTATTTAATGAGTTGATATTAATTGAATATCTTTTTTTTTTTTTTAGATTTTTGCAAAATTTACGCTTAGTCCATATCGAGTAGACCCTGTCGTTGTGAGAATTCTTAATTCATGAGTTGTAGGGAGGGACTTATGTCACCACAAACAGAAACTAAAGCAGGTGTTGGATTTCAAGCTGGTGTTAAAGATTATAAATTGACTTACTACACCCCGGAATACGAAACCAAGGATACTGATATCTTGGCAGCATTCCGAGTAACTCCTCAGCCTGGGGTTCCGCCTGAAGAAGCAGGGGCTGCAGTAGCTGCGGAATCTTCTACTGGTACATGGACAACTGTTTGGACTGATGGACTTACCAGTCTTGATCGTTACAAAGGACGATGCTATCACATCGAACCCGTTCCTGGGGAAGACAGTCAATATATCTGTTATATAGCTTATCCATTAGATCTATTTGAAGAGGGTTCTGTTACTAACATGTTTACTTCCATTGTGGGTAACGTATTTGGTTTCAAAGCCCTACGCGCTCTACGTTTGGAGGATCTACGAATTCCTGCTGCTTATGCAAAAACTTTCCAAGGTCCGCCTCATGGTATCCAAGTTGAAAGGGATAAGTTGAACAAGTATGGTCGTCCGTTATTGGGATGTACAATTAAACCAAAATTGGGATTATCCGCAAAAAATTATGGTAGAGCATGCTATGAGTGTCTACGCGGTGGACTTGATTTTACCAAAGATGATGAAAACGTAAACTCACAACCATTTATGCGCTGGAGAGACCGTTTTGTCTTTTGTGCCGAAGCAATTTATAAAGCACAAGCTGAAACCGGCGAAATCAAGGGGCATTACTTGAATGCGACTGCAGGTACATGCGAAGAAATGATTAAGAGAGCTGTATTTGCGAGGGAATTAGGGGTTCCTATTGTAATGCATGACTACTTAACTGGAGGATTCACCGCAAATACTACTTTGTCTAATTATTGCCGCGACAACGGCCTACTTCTTCACATTCACCGAGCAATGCATGCAGTTATTGATAGACAGAAAAATCATGGTATCCATTTCCGTGTATTAGCTAAAGCATTGCGTATGTCTGGGGGAGATCATATCCACTCCGGTACAGTAGTAGGCAAGTTAGAAGGGGAACGCGAAATGACTTTAGGTTTTGTTGATTTATTGCGCGATGATTATATTGAAAAAGATCGTTCTCGCGGTATCTTTTTCACGCAGGACTGGGTATCCATGCCAGGTGTTATACCTGTGGCTTCAGGGGGTATTCATGTTTGGCATATGCCAGCTCTGACGGAAATCTTTGGAGATGATTCCGTATTACAATTTGGTGGAGGAACTTTAGGACATCCTTGGGGGAATGCACCAGGTGCAGCAGCTAATCGGGTGGCTTTAGAAGCCTGTGTACAAGCTCGTAACGAAGGGCGTGATCTTGCTCGTGAAGGTAATGAAATTATCCGAGCAGCTTGCAAATGGAGTCCTGAACTAGCCGCAGCTTGTGAAGTATGGAAAGCAATCACATTCGATTTCAAACCGGTAGATACCATCGATTAAGGAGATAAAACTAGATATAAGGAAGGTCTAAATAAAAAAGAAGCGAAATAAGAAAAGTTACGAAATGCAGTAATTCTTCTTTATTCTTATAATTGATTGCAATTAAATTTGGCTCGATCTTTTAAAAGATCGAGCCAAATTTAAATATATCTTGATACGATCGTGAGACTTGACAAATCGAGATTCTTCTATTCTATATATCTAGAATATAGAAAGGTATAATACAATAAAGAAATACAAATCAAAATATAGTATTATCATTATCATACGATAATGGAATCAAATACGCAGTATTTACAGAAAAAGTCTTCGTTTATTGGGAAAGAATCAATATACTTTTAATGTCGAATCGGGATTCGCTAAGACAGAAATAAAGCATTGGGTCGAGCTCTTCTTTGGTGTTAAAGTAGTAGCTGTGAATAGTCATCGACTACCCCGAAAGGGTAGAAGAATGGGACCTATTCTGGGACATACAATGCATTACAGACGTATGATCATTACCCTTCAACCGGGTTATTCTATTCCACTTCTACCTTTAAAATTAAAGGGTATTCTGAAAGAGGTATTTCTTTCATTTTCACAATTGCTTTTTTTTAATCCAATTTCAAGATCGATTAGAAAGAGAGAAAGGCCATGAGAATGGAAAAATAAAAAAAAATTATCCATTCCATTCATTTTTTTTTTTAGATAAAGAATACTTTTATAGAATACTAACTAAAGTTTTTTTTATCTCAAAAATATCTTTATTTTGCAAACTCAAAAATACAATAGTCAATATTCCTTATAATAGATATACTTAATTATATCATAAGAATCTTAAGATATATTTCGAATAGATAGAAATAGTAAATTGGAATTGAGACACCTATTCTATGACAGATTTAAACTTACCCTCTATTTTCGTGCCTTTAGTAGGCTTAGTATTTCCGGCAATTGCAATGGCTTCTTTATTTCTTTATGTGCAGAAAAATAAGATTGTCTAAAACCGACGGGGCAAAATTTGCTCAATGTATTTCCAGGATCATAATACAAATATTTTTTAGTGTAAGTAATATATTAATATGATAGGGTATGTAGCTCTTTCTACACACAAATGAAAAACGTCTATGGATGCAGATATAGGCTACGAGCAAAAAAGCATACATATGCGTAGCTGAGTATAGCGAGTTTTTTTAAGTGGATCCAGAAATTTTTTTGAATAGAAAGTCAATGTATCTAACCAATTATTTCACAGGAGTACTAGCTGCTGAAGGCAATTTCAGAATCAAAAAAAGTAAAGTCAAAATCATTTAGCTTATTCTCTCAATTTCAATTAAGCGCTGCTGGATTTAGTATATCTAATATGAATTGGCGATCAGAACACATATGGATAGAACTTCTAAAAGGTTCTCGAAAAAGAGGTAATTTTTTCTGGGCCTGTATTCTTTTTCTAGGTTCATTAGGATTCTTATCGGTTGGGGCTTCCAGTTATCTTGGTAAGAATATGATATCCGTACTTCCATCTCAACAAATTCTTTTTTTTCCACAGGGGGTCGTGATGTCTTTCTACGGAATCGCGGGCTTATTCATTAGCTCCTATTTGTGGTGCACTATTTTGTGGAATGTAGGTAGTGGTTATGACCGATTTGATAGAAAAGAGGGAATAGTATCCATTTTTCGTTGGGGATTCCCTGGAATAAAACGTCGCATCTTCCTTCGATTCCTTGTGCGGGATATCCAATCAATTAGAATTCAGGTTAAAGAGGGTCTTTATCCTCGTCGTATCCTTTATATGGAAATACGTGGCCAGGGAGTCATTCCCTTGACTCGTACCGATGAAAAGTTTTTTACTCCACGAGAAATTGAACAAAAAGCTGCGGAATTGGCCTATTTCTTGCGCGTACCAATTGAATTATTTTGAGTACCAATTGCAATTTTTTGCATTTCAATTGTAAGGGTATTTTCTAGTATTTATCTAAAGGAAGGAACAACTGAGGATAAGAGAAAATTGCTTCTAATTTGTTTTGTTCAAGTGAGATATATGGCCTAATATTCTTCCCTTTTCATATGAAAGAGCTTTTTTTTATTCTATTTCTCTATTACACTCCATTTAGATCTAAGAAAGAACCCAATACAATGAAATTCCACTAGTATACAAAAAGACAAATAGATACAAACACAAGGTCTTAAACCTTGTTATAGAATTTTGGCTTCAAATAAAAAAAAAAAAGAAATATCATATAGAGTCAGCGAATGAAGGGGATTCATTAACAACTCAATTTACAGTACAGATAAAAAATGAAAAAAAAGAAAGCATTGCCTTCTTTCCTATATCTTGTATTTAGCGTACTTTTGCCCTGGGGAGTCTCTTTCTCTTTTAACAAATGTCTGGAACTTTGGATTAAGAATTGGTGGAATACCAGGCAACCCGAAATTCTCTTAACGGATATTCAAGAGAAAAGGATTCTAGAAGGATTCATAGAATTAGAAGAGCTTTTTCTCTTGGACGAAATGATAAAAGAGAAACCGAAGACACATGTACAAAAACCTCCTATAGGAATACACAAGGAAATAATACAATTGGCCAAAATAGATAATGAGGACCATCTCCATATCATTTTGCATTTCTTAACAAATATAATCTGTTTGGCTATTCTAAGTGGTTCTTTTTTTCTGGGTAAAGAGGAACTTGTCATTTTGAATTCTTGGGTTCAGGAATTCTTCTATAACTTAAATGACTCAATAAAAGCTTTTTTTATTCTTTTAGTTACGGATTTTTTTGTTGGATTTCACTCCACCCGCGGTTGGGAACTACTAATTCGTTGGGTCTACAACGATCTTGGATGGGCTCCTAACGAGCTCATTTTCACTATTTTTGTTTGTAGTTTTCCTGTGATTCTAGACACGTGTTTGAAATTTTGGGTCTTTTTTTGTTTAAACCGTCTATCTCCTTCGCTTGTAGTCATTTATCATTCAATTAGTGAAGCATAATGGGCTTTCCTAATATTAATCAAATTAGCATTTTTCTTTCTTTAAAAAGAAATCCCTTTTCCTTTTTAGCTAAATTCTTTCTATTTCTACCTGCTCAAGGTATTCATCATTTCAGTACAACTGTTGCAGTAGAATGAAAACAGACTCGTGTATAGGAAACTAGATTAACTTAGCTACCTGTCTAATTTATTGTAGAAATTCCGGGATCCGCGATTGGACATGGAAAATAGAAATACTTTTTCTTGGTTAAAGGAACAGATGATTCGATCAATTTCTGTATCGATCATGATATACGTAATAACTCGGACATCCATTTCAAATGCATATCCCATTTTTGCGCAGCAGGGTTATGAAAACCCGCGAGAAGCAACTGGACGAATTGTATGTGCCAACTGCCATTTAGCTAATAAGCCCGTGGATATTGAAGTTCCCCAAGCTGTGCTTCCCGATACTGTATTTGAAGCAGTTCTTCGAATCCCTTATGATATGCAGCTGAAACAAGTTCTTGCTAATGGGAAAAAGGGAGGGTTGAATGTGGGTGCTGTTCTTATTTTGCCTGAGGGATTCGAATTAGCGCCGCCCGACCGTATTTCTCCTGAGTTGAAAGAAAAGATAGGAAATCTTTCTTT